CCTTCGTTTCTATGGTTACTTCTTAAACGGTGAGGTCTTCTCTATACACCGGAGCCTTTACTTTATACTTTAATTTAATATTTAATCAACTAATTGATGTTATTGGGAACTTGTATAGTTCACACGCTTTGGCTCTACCCATGAATTATCCAGTAATAGGTCTTTCACAATCAGATCTACCTATACAGTAACGGTATTTAATTATGAAAGTTTGCTGGGTAGCTGACCCTCTTAGTCCGTTCTTGCCAGATTGGGAGCCTACCTAATATTTATGTTTTATGCTTTTAAAATAAGATTTCCTCCGCTTAATGGATAACCATTTGTTACCAATGGAGAATTTCTTATCATCTTAAATTCAGGTGATTGGATTTACACCAACGGAAACCATAAACTTAATACACAATAGAGGGATATGATAGAGTTTTTTTTTAATAATGAATGGAGTTCCTTTTTCCATCCTATCCCATTCACCGGTACTGATCGTTGATACTGTAAAAGTAGTTTTCTTGCTTTTGTGCCAGCTCATGATCTAAACGAGTCGCACATACACCCTAGTACATGTTCCTCGACGCTGAGGGCACCCCCGAAGAGCGGGGGATTTCGTGACATTTCTGATTGGCTGTCTTGTATTTCTAATAAGTTGTTTAATAGTTGGCATGTTGAATCGTATACATAATATGATGGGTTGGTTTAGATTGATCCTAACCGAATGATGATGAATTACTTCTATTTAATAGAATATTAAATTCGAAGATAAAATCTCAAATCACAGATTTGCGCGAAATCCATGTTATTTTCATTGAACTGCTACAAGATCAACAATTCCATAAGCTTGGGCTTCTGTTGCTGACATAAAAATATCTCTTTCCAGATCTTCGGATACAACCCATAAGGGGTTGCCCGTTCTTTGTGCATAAACCCTTGTGAGGGTTTCACGCAGTTTCAGCAGTTCTTCCGCTTCCAGGACAAATTCGCCTACTTGTGCCATATAAAAACCACTAGCAGGTTGATGCATCATTACCCTGATGATATAACAAAATAAAAGCTTCCCCTATCTCGCATGATAAAGCAAAGAGAAAAGAAAGATAAAGAATAGAAAAAAGATAGAATTGAACAACCGTACAGGCATCTTTTGTGCATACGGCTCTACAAGAAAATTGACCCCCCTCCTTTCTATTGAAGAAAGAAAAAAATAGAATCTATCAGACTCAGATCAGATGGGTAAATAATCAAATTGCCATCCTTCCTTTCGGAGGAGTTAAAAAATACTATGATGGCTCCGTTGCTTTATATGTTTCTTTTTTATTTTTTTGTCTGTGATTCAGCAATCCCAAAGTTTCTTTTTAATCCGATCAAATAAGGAAAAAATCTTTTTTTTTTTTTCGTACTCTTTCATAACATAAATATTGTTAAGAACTCTCCGGCATGAAAACAAAAAAGTTTGTGACGCTAAACTGAACTCCCGATAGATAAGAGAAAATCGGAAATACCCCTTATCTCATACTACTCTCTCGATACAGAATCTAATGTTTTGAAAAAAAAAAACAATACAAAAATTTCTCATATCGAATTCGAAGTGCCATGCTATTATTACTTAGTATTCATATGGCGAAGGCATAGTCTTCTTTTTTCTCTCAAATAAAAACCTCATTGGCGCCAAGCGTGAGGGAATGCTATACGTTTGGTAATTTCTCCTCCGACCAGGATAAAAGATGCCATTGAAGCGGCTAATCCTACGCATACTGTATGGATCTCTGGTAGCACAATTTGCATAGTATCATAAAGGGCAATCCCAGGTATTACCCAGCCCCCAGGAGAGTTTATAAACAAATGCATCTCTTTGGCATCATCCTCCATACTGAGAAATACCAGAAGACCAATAAGTTGATTCGAAAGCTCGCTAGTAATCCCTTGGCTTAAAAAAAGTAATCTTTCTCGATAAAGTCGGTTGATTAGGGTAAAATTGTATCCCTTAGGAACCGTACATGCGTCTTTTGATGCATACGGTTCAAAAAAATTGTGAATCAATGTATAGATTCCAGCCCTCTTTCTTTTTTTCTAGAAAGGTTCTTTCTTACTTCTAACGAAAGGGCTTTTCTTCGATTTTTCAATAAAGACGAGTTTTGACTCCTTTTTTATATTTTCGATTTTCCATTATAAAATTATAAGTTATAAGAAAGGGTCATTAAACTTATCGAATTAACTTCTCATTGATGTATTCTTTCATCGAGATTTAATTCAAACCGCGATGGTATTTTCTTGTTCCTGAATGGGTCTGTTTCATCTTTTTAGGTTTATGCTCTACTCCGGGTAAAGATCCGCCCGATTTGGATTTGTACATATAGGACAAATGCTCCCATTACCATTTCTTTTTGTATTTCTTTTTTTTTTTTTCAATTCATTTTATACAAGTATTTATTAGAGTTGAGATAACTTTGCTTGACAATTAGGATCTCTTTACAAAGAAAAAATATGAATAGCAATCATAGATATCTTACCA